AACCTTCCACGCCCCACGATGGATTTACAGGTTGGACTTTTCCGGTTAGTCCATAAGGATCGGACACCCATATTCCAGGACCGTACAAGCCTGTTACATGAAATGCACCAAAACCAAAGCAAGCCACCCCTGAAAGAAATAAATGAATTCCAAAGATCTTGGGCAAATCCAAAGAGGGTTTTCCTGTACGTTCATCGGTAAATATTTCTAGATCCCAATATACCCAATGCCAGATAGCTGCCAAAAAGCATAAGCCGGAAAAAACAATATGTGCTCCAGCTACACCTTCGTAACTCCAAATACCTGGATTCGTTACAGTCCCTCCTGTGATACTCCAACCGCCCCATGAATTGGTTATTCCCAAACGAGTCATGAAAGGTATAACGAACATGCCCTGTCTCCACATTGGATCAAGAACAGGATCAGAGGGATCAAAAACTGCTAATTCATACAGAGCCATCGAACCGGCCCAACCAGCAACCAGAGCTGTATGCATTATATGAACAGAAATCAACCTACCAGGATCATTCAATACAACGGTATGAACACGATACCAAGGTAAACCCATGAAAAATACCCCTTTCTAAAAAAATAGACACTACGTAACTTTATTGCATTGGAATATACTATGACTATCCTATGGACCTCCCCTGTTCCGTGGATTTTTTTAGAACATGGGTGGATATTTGTTCTATTATGTTGGTAATAAAATAACGAAACAATTCTGTTCGTAGGAACAAAGAGAAGCAAATTTATTCTATACTCGATAAGTACCAATACGCAATGGGCAGTTTATACCAAGAAAATATGTCCATATTTATTCATTATTATAAGGTCGTATTCGTAATAATTTGACTTTATTCAGCCTGTCTTTTTTTATGAATATTTCTAATCTATAAATCTATAGATAAAATAAAAGAAAATATTATAAAGATAATAAAACCTTATTTTTACGTTTCCACATCAAAGTGAAATATAGTACTTAGTTCTTTTTCCTTCAACTAATGCCTATTGGTGTTCCAAAAGTACCTTTCCGACTTCCTGGAGAGGACGATGCATCTTGGATTGACGTATAGTGCGACTTGTCAGATCTATTGGGTCATATGGAATTTCCCCGTTCTCTCCCTCAATCGAGATATCCTCTGGTTCGCCCAAGAAAGCTGAATTGAATCATCGAAAATTTGGAGCGCGAACTTGATACTTTAATTAGATCCATTTTGGGGGTATTCATCTTATTATACTATTCTAAATTAGATTAGAATAATTTATGGTTGGCTTGGTTGAACTAAAAATGAAGTATCCAGGCTCCGTTTAGAAAAAACCCAATCTTGTAAGATTTCTATGATTCCTATATTCTTATTTGTTTATCCTATATTCTTATTTGTTTAATAAATACTTGGTGGAAGATATGAAAAAAATTGAAAAAAGAGAAAGTCATAACAAAAATAAATGGTAAGGGGGCATTTGTTCTATATGTGCAAATCCAAATCGGGCAGATCTTTACCCGGAGTAGAGCATAAACCTAAAAAGATGAAAGAGACCCGTTCAGGAACAAGAAAATACCATCGTGATTCGCATTAAATCTCGATGAAAGAATACATCAATGAGAAGTTAATTCGAGAAGTTTAGTGACTTCTTTCTATTATAAGAAAAAGGAGTCAAAACAAGTCTTTATTGAGAAATCGAATAAAAGGTCCTTTCGTTAGAAGTCAGAAAAACCTGCTATAGCTATTATAGCTATAAAAAAGAATGAGGACTGGAATCTATACATTGATTCTTTTTTTTTCGAAATTTTTTGAACCGTATGCATCAAAAGGTGCATGTACGGTTCCTAACGGATACAGCTTTACCCTAATCAACCGACTTTATCGAGAAAGATTACTTTTTTTAGGCCAAGGGGTTGATAGCGAGATCTCGAATCAACTTATCGGTCTTATGGTATATCTTAGTATCGAGGACGATACCAAAGATATTTATTTGTTTATAAACTCTCCTGGGGGGTGGGTAATACCTGGAATAGCTATTTACGATACTATGCAATTTGTACGACCAGATGTCCATACAGTATGCATGGGGTTAGCTGCCTCCATGGGATCTTTTCTCCTGGTCGGAGGAGAAATTACCAAACGTCTAGCATTCCCTCACGCTTGGCGCCAATGAGGTTTTTATTTGAAAGAAAAAAGAAGACTATGCCTTCGCCATATGAATATTAAGTAACAATAGCATGGCACTTCGAATTCGATATGAGAATTTTTTTTTCAAAACGTTAGATTATGTATCGAGAGAGTAGTATGAGATAAAAAAGATTTCCGATTTTCTCTTATCTATCGGGAGTCCAGTTCAGCGTCACAAACTTTTTTTGTTTTCACACCGGGAGACTCTTAACAAAATTTTTGTTATGAAAGAGCGCGAAAAACAAGATATTGAATCAAAAAGAAACTTTGGGATTGCTGAATCACAGACAACAAAATTAAATAAATATATACAGCAACGGAGCCGTCATAGTATTTTGGAAATCCTCTCAAAGGAAGGATGGCTTTTTGATCATTTACCTACATTTACCTATCTGCCCCAAGTCTGATAGATTTTCCTTTTTTCTCTTTCTTCAAGGGTAAGGGTCAATTTTATTGTAGAGCCGTATGCAATGCACAAATTATGCCTGTACGGTTGTTCAATTCTATCTTTTTTTATTATTCTTATTTTTCTTTTCTCTTCGCTTCATCATGCGAGATAAAGAAACCTTTTATTTTTATTATGATCATCAGGGTAATGATCCATCAACCTGCTAGTGGTTTTTATGAGACACAAGTGGGAGAATTTATCTTGGAAGCGGAAGAACTGCTGAAACTGCGTGAAACCATCACAAGGGTTTATGTACAAAGAACGGGTAAACCATTATGGGTTGTATCCGAAGACATGGAAAGAGATGTTTTTATGTCAGCAACAGAAGCACAAGCTTATGGAATTATTGATCTTGTAGCAGTTGAATGAAAATAATGTAACATACATGGATTTCACGCAAATCCATGCATGAGATTTAATCTCCGAGGTTCTTAATTCCTTTAAATATAAGTAATTCATAATCAAATCATCCGGTTAGGATTAATCTAAACCAGCCCATTCATTATGTATACGATTCAACATGCCAACGATTAAACAACTTATTAGAAATACAAGACAGCCAATCAAAAATGTCACCAAATCCCCTGCGCTTCGGGGATGCCCTCAGCGCCGAGGAACATGTACTAGGGTGTATGTGCGACTCGTTTAGATCGTGAGCTGGCACAAAAAAAGAAAACTGCTTTTACAGTATCAAGGATCAATACCGCTGAATAGGATAGAATGGAAGAAGGAATTTCATCCACTATATAAAAAAATCTATAATATCTCTTCATTGTGTATGAAATTTATGGTTTTCGTTGGTGCAAATCCAATCACCTCAATTTAAGGTGAGAGACAATTCTCCATTGATAGCAAACGGTTATCCATTAAGCGGAAGAAATCTTATTTTAAAAACAAAAAGATTAGGTCCCCACTTTGGCAAGAACGGACTAACAGGGTCAGCTACCCAGCTAACTTTCATAATTAAATACCGTTACTGTATAGGTAGATCTCATTGTGAAAGACCTATTACTTTACTGGATAATTCATGGGTAGAGCCAAAGAGTGGGAACTATACAAGTTCCCAATAACATAAAGTAAAGGCTCCGGTGTATAGAAAAGACCTCACCGTTTAAGAAGTAACCATAAAAACGATGGAACCCACTTTTTATTTTTTTATTTACTCTATTTTTAGACACCTAACAGAAGACAATTTCGTATTTCGAAGTGAAATATCTAAAAAAATCGTGGTCGGGGAGGTTATAGTAGCCAAAGCCATTGGAATTTTAATTTTATACATTGGAAAAATCCGTTTTGTTATTAAAAGACTAGGAAAGGGGAAAAGAATAACTGAAAGAACGGAAATCAATTAGTTATTCATCAAAGGTTCATTTATTCAATGACTAGAATTAAACGGGGATATGTAGCTCGGAGACGTAGAACAAAAATTCGTTTATTTGCATCAAGCTTTCGAGGAGCTCATTCAAGACTTACTCGAACTATTACTCAACAGAAAATAAGAGCTTTGGTTTCGGCTCATCGGGATAGGGATAGGCAAAAGCGAAATTTTCGTCGTTTGTGGATCACTCGAATAAACGCAGTAATTCGCGAAAATAGAGTAACTTATAGTTATAGTAGATTAATACACGATCTATATAATAAACAGTTGCTTCTTAATCGTAAAATACTTGCACAAATAGCTATATTCAATAGGAATTCTCTTTACATGATTTCCAATGAGATCATAAACGAAGTAGAATCCACCGGAATAATTTAAACGGAGTTCCCCGGAGAATGAACTCCGGGAGGATAGAATAAAAATTACTATGAGTAAATATTTTAAAATATTCAAAATGAATAAACACGTTCAATAAAAAAGTTTATTCTTTTCCGATTTAGTATTTATATTACGACACGATAATTCAATCTAGATTCTCGGATCTTTCGAGCAAAAAAAATACCAATCCGAACTCAAAGGAGGGTTGGAATTATAATTTTAGTGAAGAAAGAGTAAGGCGGCTAGTTATTACTAGTTCTAAGACCAGTAGTTCTGGGGGCCGACTCGGTTCTTTCAAATTGTTTCTCATTATTGAGAAAGGGTAACAAAGATAAAATACGAGCTTGTTTTATGGCAGTAGTAATTAATCGTTGTTGTTTCAAGGTCAATCTATTCACCCGTCTAGATAATATTTTTCCTTGTTCACTAATAAACCGACTAATTAAACTCATGTTTCTATAATCAATTCGATCCCCCGATTCAATCGGGGGCAAACGCTTACGAAAAGTTCTCTTGGATTTAAGAAAAGGTCGCTTGGATTTATCCATGGTTTGTTTGTTTATTCCTTATCCAGAAAATCCTATTTTGGTTAAAATGAATTAGAATTCAGAAATAGGATTTTTTTATATATGTTATATTATAGTTATATATAATGTTATTTTTTCTATTTCCTTGAAGGGAGGTACTCTATTTTTTTATCTCCCCATGAATGGTATGTTTGGAACAATAGCGACAGAATTTTCTCAATTCTAATCGATTAGGCGTATTCTGTCGGTTCTTTTGAGTAATATATCTGGAAATGCCCATCGATCTCTTACTCTTATTAGCACCGTTTCGGACACAAGCGGTACATTCCAAAATTACCCTTAGTCGGACATCTTTACCCTTGGCCATGAACCTCCTTTTAATTTTTGATTTACTCAACTCTTCTATTTTCAATTTGAAACGAAGAAGAAAGGCAGGAAAAAATATAAGTTACTCACTTCAAATCTAAAAGATCAATAAAGTAATGAAAATCGTAGAAAATGTAAATAATACAATGATTTCTAAACTCTATTTACAAATTGAAATACAGTTGTAAAATACTCTTGCCTTAGACCCACATTTCTATTCTACCCCATTCCGATATTCATGTAATTCAAACTTGAATCTGAGTCTCACAGACATTGAATCCGTTTTGATTCTTTCTCTTTCCTCCCTTATTCTAAATTCTAAAAAGGGAAAAAAGAGAAAAGAGGGGGGGATTAGTCACAAATATTTGATTGTATCTTTAATCTTTTTAATTCCTTTCCATGTCAATAACTAGAATGAAAAAAGGGGAATGTCAACGCATCCGGAAAAAAACGATTAATCTCTATCAATAAACCCGCTAAAGCTCCAAACCATAACGTGCTTAGAACTGGTGCCACGGAGAGATATGTTTTTAGATCTCGCATTCAAAACCCTCCTTCTTTTATTGTAATACATAAAAATAATGCATATATGATCAGATATGTAGTTAAGGACCTCTTCTAGTTGTACACAGAATCCCTAATTCAAATTGAATTATACAATAATCTATTAAATAAATCATATTTTTCTTTTATTAAAACAGAAAAAAATACCCCCTACTTACCGAGTATTTCCTAAATAATTTATATATTATACTTTTACGGTGGGTTCTGTATTTCATATGTATACAAGTCTTTTACTATTATTTATATGTTAAATGAAACCAAAAAGACGAAATGGGCATAAATTTTATGTATATCTGTGGAGAAAATAACAATGTGGAAAACAAGACAGGAATTCTCTACAATGACACTGTAGAGAAATTGAAGGGATGTAGCGCAGCTTGGTAGCGCGTTTGTTTTGGGTACAAAATGTCACGGGTTCAAATCCTGTCATCCCTACTTATTACTGTTCAAAAGACAAAAAATACAAAAGAGCAGTAACGAGGGATCCGTTGAGATCGATTCAAAACAAAAGAGAATCCTTTTCTTTAGGGTCTTATCTAGAAAGCGCTCTTAGTTCAGTTCGGTAGAACGTGGGTCTCCAAAACCCGATGTCGTAGGTTCAAATCCTACAGAGCGTGATTTTTTTCTTTCTTAGATCGTGAAATAAATTCAGTAACTTGTACAGCAATCGGAATTTGACCTCCTGTAAACGAGGAGGTCAATTCAAAAAGGAGATGTTAATTAATCAAAGGTCCAACTGATCACCCCGCCTGTATTGTAAATATGCAGTTACGAATAATCCAGCCAAAGTAATAGGAATTAGGCCTAACACGATTCCAAATAGAGAAACTTCAATCATTTCATTTTGTTTGAAAGGAGAAAAAAATAGGTAATATCTATACCTAAATATTAATCCGAATTGGCACGAATCTCAATGACCAAGAATGGACAATTGGCGCGTTAAGTAACTAATGATTGATTTCATTTCTTTTTATGGATTTTGTTTTTCAAATATTCATTTTAAATAAGTCGTATTTTGCTCAGACCAATCAATAGAGCTGACGTTATAGTTAAAGCCGCTAGTAGAAAACCGAAATAACTGGTTATAGTAAGCATGAAGGAGCTAAATGAATTTTTTTATGCATATAGTTCTAAAGCACTTACCTAAGTTTCTATTTTTTCAAAATAGTAGGATAGGCCAAAATACCAATGGAAAGAATAATTTTCAATTGAAATGAAAGTTTTAGATTCATCTATCATTATAGACGGCACTAACAAAGAAAAAGTAACAGGCATATAAAGCGAAATTGATTCATCTGTAACATCTATTCATCCCACGATTTCAATCAACCAATTCTATTTTTTGAAGAACTCCTGGGTAAACTAATAATAGGAACTGGGTCGTGTAACTTCATTCAAAAAAGAAACTCTTTTTTCATTATTCAATCATTTTTTTTTATCATTTCTTCTATTTTTGATAAAAGAGTAACTTATCAAGCTTTTTACTTTACCTTAATTTTAACTCATTACATTAAGTATATAATTAGAGGCTCATTCACATAATATCTCGAGTCAATGAGAAGAAAAAAGTGATCACACGATCACTTAAGAGCCTTTGGGTAGAGATCCAATCAATACATCATAATTATTTATTTTTTTTCTTTCTTTCACCGAATCTTTCACCGA